AAAGAAAAAACAAGATGGGTTATCAAAATAGTTCTATTTATAAAAAAAAAAATGAAAGAACTTACAAAAGAAACCCTAATTGTTTTATTTGGACTGAGGAAAGTATATGAACCAAATGAAAATAGAAAAGATTCCATAATCAGCGATAAAATCACCCCGGAATCATCTCTTAGAGTTGGATCCATGGATTGGACAAATTATTCACTGACAGAAAAAAAAATGAAGGATCTAGCTGATAGGACAACTCCAATCAGGGATCAAATAGAAAGGATCGCAAAAGACAAGAAAGATAATTTTATAACTCCAAATATAAATATTAGTCCTAACGAGAGAAGTTGTGGTGATAAAAGACCAGAATTACAGAAACATATTTGGAAGGTATTCAAAAAGGGAAGTGCCCGATTAATCCCGAAATGGAACTATTTTATGAAATCTTTTATTCAAAGAATATACATAGATATCTTTCTATATGCCATTAACATGCCCAGGGTCAATGCCCAACTTTTCCTTGAATTAAGAATAAGAAAAAAAATGATCGATAAATACATTTACAATGATGAAACAAATCAAGAAGGGATTGATGAAACAAATCAAAATACAATTCATTTTATTTCGACTATCAAATCGCTTTCTAATATTACTAATATTAGTCATTCTAATATTAGTAATAGTAATAATAATTCACAGATTTATTGTGACTTATCTTCTTTGTCCCAAGCATATGTATTTTATATATTATCACAAACCCAAGTTTTAAACAAGTATTACTTGAAATCCCTATTTCAACATGACGGAGAATATCCTTTTATTAAGGATAAAATAAAGGACTATTTTTTGACACGAGGAATATTTCATTCTGAATCAAGATATAAGCAACTGCCGAATTGTAGAATGAATGAATGGAAAAATTGGTTAAGGGGTCATTATCAATATAATTTATCTCATACTAGATGGTCTCGATTAGTACCGCGAAAGTGGCGAAATGGGGTCAATCAACACCATAGGATTAAAAAAAAAAACTCAAAAAAATGGGATTCATATGAAAAAGACCAATTAATTTATTACGAGAAAGATAATTCTTATGCAGTGGATTCATTGCCGAGTCCTAAAAAAAAAATGGAAAAACATTACAAATATGATCTTTTATCACATAAATATATTAATTATGGATATAGGAAGGACTCATATATTTATGGATCGCCATTACAAATAAACGGGGATCGAGAGATTCCATACAATTACAACACACATAAATCCGAACCTTTTTATGTACCAGGCGATATAGCTATTAGCGATTATCTAGGAGAGGAATATATTATCGGTACGGATAAAAATCCGGATAGAAAATATTTGGATTGGAGAATCATCCATTTTTGTCTTAGAAACAATAAAAATATCAATATTGAGACCTGGGGCAATATGAATACCGAGATCGACGCTAATAAAAATACTAAGATTGGGACTAATGATTATCAAATAATTAATAAGAAAGGGATATTTTATCTCACAACTCATCAAGAAATTAACCCGAGAAATCAAAAAAAGAACCTTTTTGATTGGATGGGAATGAATCAAGAAATCCTATATCGTCCTAGATCAAATCTTAAATCTTGGTTCTTCCCAGAATTTATGCGACTTTATGAGGCATATAAGACGAAACCTTGGATCATACCAACCCAATTACTTATTTTCCATTTTGATGGAAATCAAAAAAAAGATCTTCATATATTATCTAATCAAAAAGAACATCTTGAATTAGAGACTCAGAACCAAGAAGAAAAAAAACGACAGGACAAAAAAAATCCTGGATCAGATGCACAAAACCAAAAAGATGTTGAAGAGGATTCAACGCGATCAGACAGTAAGAAACGTAGCAAGAAAAAGAAACCCAAGAGCAAAAGCAATAAGGAAGCGGAACTAGACTTCTTCCTGAAAAGATATTTTCTTTTTCAATTGAGATGGGACGACCCCTTGAATCAAAAAAGGATCAATAATATCAAGGTATATTGTCTCCTACTTAGGTTAATGGATCCAAAAGAAATTGCCCTAGCCTCTATTCAAAGGGGAGAAATGTGCCTGGCTGCAATGAAGATTCAGAAGGATCTAGCCGTTACAGAATTGATAAAAAAGGGAATATTGATTCTCGAACCGGTTCGTCTGTCTATTAAATGGGATGGACAATTTATTATGTATCAAACCATAAGTATTTCCTTGGTACATAAGAGTAAGCACAAAACTAATCGAAGATGCCGAGAAAAAAGATATGTTGATGAGAATTATTTCGATATATCGATTGAACAACATGGAAAGATGCTTGTGAATAGAGACAAGAAGAATCATGATTTGCTTGTTCCTGAAAATATTCTATCTCTTAGACGTCGTAGAGAATTGAGAATTCTAATTCGTTTCAATTCCGAAAATAGGAACATTGTGAATAGAAATCCAGTATTTTTGAATGGGAATGGCTCACATAACTGTGAGCAATTTGTGGATAGGGACAAGCATCTTGATACAGATACAAATAAATTCATTAAATGGAAATTGTTTATTTGGCCCAATTATCGATTAGAAGATTTAGCTTGCATGAATCGCTATTGGTTTGATACCAATAATGGAAGTCATTTCAGTATGTCAAGGATATATATGTATCCACGATTCAGAATTAGTTAATGGTACAATCAATTTCCTATACATCCCATATCCGATATATGGGACAGGCATATGTGCACACACGTCATGTTATATTCTGATAATGATACTGATTCAGTGATGTATCAATTGGATCTAGGAGTGAATCAGCAGGATCTTCTTAGGTCCGAATCATTCTGATTCGGAAGTGCAAGAATATTCCATGTATTTCTTTATATCCGAATCAAATCAAAAAAAAAAAAAAGTGGATTTTTTGATTTGATTAATTTGATCGAAACTTGATAGAAACAAAAAAGTAGTATATGAATAAATCCGGATTATTGTCTGCACCAGATCGAAATGACTGGCATTATTATTCCTGATCGGAAAAATCCATATCTGTGGAAAAGAAAGGAACAAAAATAGAAGAATTCTTTTGATTTTATGTTATGGTAAAAAAATCGTTCATCTTAGTTATTCCGCAAGAGGAAAAGAAAGGGTCTGTTGAATTTCAAGTATCCAGTTTCACCAATAAAATACGGAGACTTACTTCACATTTGGAATTGCACAGAAAAGACTATTTATCTCAGAGAGGTCTGCGGAGAATTCTTGGAAAACGTCAACGGTTGCTGGCTTATTTGTCAAAGAAAAATCGAGTACGTTATAAGGAATTAATCAGTCAGTTGGATATTCGTGAGCCAAAGACTCATTAATTGGAAAATTTGTTTGAATTATTCGGTTAATTTGATCTTGAATTTTGATGAATCTAGTTTCGTTTTCAGAAAGTCATGAAATAATGAATCGGGGAAGAAAACATATGACTGTACCAGCTACAAGAAAAGACCTCATGATAGTCAATATGGGTCCTCACCACCCATCAATGCATGGTGTTCTTCGACTCATTGTTACTCTAGATGGTGAAGATGTTATTGACTGTGAACCCATATTGGGTTATTTACACAGAGGGATGGAAAAAATTGCAGAAAACCGAACAATTATACAATATCTCCCTTATGTAACACGTTGGGATTATTTAGCTACTATGTTCACAGAAGCAATAACAGTAAATGCACCAGAAGAATTGGGAAATATTCAAATACCTAAAAGAGCCAGTTATATCAGAGTAATTATGCTGGAACTGAGTCGTATAGCTTCTCATTTGTTATGGCTTGGGCCTTTTATGGCTGATATCGGTGCACAGACTCCTTTCTTCTATATTTCCAGAGAGAGAGAATTACTATATGATCTATTTGAAGCTGTCACAGGTATGCGAATGATGCATAATTATTTCCGTATCGGGGGAGTAGCTGCTGATTTACCTCATGGCTGGATAGATAAATGTTTGGATTTCTGCGATTATTCTTTAACAGGAGTTGCTGAATATCAAAAGCTTATTACGCGCAATCCTATCTTTTTGGAACGAGTTGAAGGAGTGGGCATTATTGGTGGAGAGGAAGCAATAAATTGGGGTTTATCAGGACCAATGCTACGAGCTTCCGGAATACAATGGGATCTTCGTAAAGTCGACCATTATGAGTGTTATGATGAATTAGATTGGGAAGTCCAGTGGCAAAAAGAAGGAGACTCATTAGCTCGTTATTTAGTAAGAATCGGTGAAATGACGGAATCCATAAAAATTATTCAACAGGCTCTGGAAGGAATTCCGGGGGGGCCCTATGAAAATTTGGAAGTCCGGCGCTTTGATAGAGCAAGGGATTCCGAATGGAATTATTTTGAATATAAATTCATTAGTAAAAAGCCTTCTCCCACTTTTGAATTGTCAAAGCAAGAACTTTATGTGAGAGTGGAAGCCCCAAAGGGAGAATTAGGTATTTTTCTGATAGGAGATAATAGTGTTTTCCCCTGGAGATGGAAAATTCGTTCACCAGGTTTCATCAATTTGCAAATTCTTCCTCAGCTGGTTAAAAGAATGAAATTGGCTGATATCATGACGATACTAGGTAGTATAGATATTATTATGGGAGAAGTTGATCGTTGAAATGATAATTGATACGACAGAAGTACAAGCTATTAATTCTTTTTCCAGATCGGAATCCTCAAAAGAGTTCTATGGACTCATATGGCTGCTTGTGCCTATTTTTACTCCTGTATCGGGAATCTTAATAGGGGTATTAGTGATTGTGTGGTTAGAAAGAGAAATATCCGCAGGGATACAACAACGCATTGGGCCTGAATACGCCGGTCCCTTGGGGATTCTTCAAGCTCTAGCAGATGGGACAAAATTACTTTTCAAAGAAGATCTTCTCCCATCTAGAGGAGATATTCGTTTATTCAGTGTCGGACCCTCCATAGCGGTCATATCAATTCTACTGAGTTATTCAGTAATTCCTTTTGGCTATCGCCTTATTATAGCCGATATCAGTATAGGTGTTTTTTTATGGATTGCCATTTCAAGTATTGCTCCTATTGGACTTCTTATGTCAGGATATGGGTCGAATAATAAATATTCTTTTTCAGGTGGTCTACGAGCTGCTGCTCAATCTATTAGTTATGAAATACCATTAACTCCATGTGTGTTATCAATATCTCTACGTGTGATTCGTTGGAACATTAACTTTTACCTCTTTCCTAGAAAAAAAAAGGAAAGAGGTTGAATAGATAGAATACCTATCTTTATTTTTATTCATCATTCGGATCGATGAGCTAAACCAGATAGTTAATTGAGTCAAACAAAACAGCTTATGAATTCGCAGTAAGAAGATTGAGTCTCATTCCCTATGTACGAGAGTAAAGTGGAAGTAAACATAAGCAGTGGAAACTGTTTACCCCAGGATCAGTTGATTAGTCATCATGTCTTGAAGCGGGTGCAAAAGATCAACTGTATGGAGTTTACACTATTGTATGTATTACCATATCGGGGATCAATCAAAAATGAGTGGACGGTTAGGAACACCAAGGTTCACAAAGGATTAGTAATGGAGATGTTGTAAGGTATCCAAAGGGATATTTCTGCATTAAAAGGAATCATAATGAGGGCTTGAGGTTGGTAGAAATGATCAAGCAGTACTTCCCCATGATCCCGATCCAGAGTATGATCCTATCCACTGATTAAAGAATGACTATCAGGAACGAAGTAATCCTTTATTTTCTAGAGCCCCTTCTGCGAACGAAGAACAGGAACGAAAGAAATCGAATGCAATAGGAAAAATAAATATAGAATAGAAATAATAAGAGGTTTTTGTTTATTCTTTCTCTCCTCCATCCATACTCATTCATCCAGATGGAATTATTATCATGATTCATGAACTAGTGTAATGTCTAATTATTCTTCGTAATCGAAAGATATGGGTCCAAATATCTATTAACGAGTATTTTATTGAAGGATCAAGTTATTACTGAACAAAGAAAAATCGTAAAGGATGAGATGGATTCAGAAGCTCTTTTTATTCGTTATTAATTAAAGCAGACAGAATTTCATTGGTCTAATTCGGGACATTCCGATGCATCTTTACTCTACCCTACAAATATGCCGAGGTAATACCAAACCAATCCTTAGATTTCTTCGTGGCCATCGAGGAGCCGTATGAGGCTGATGTCTCATGTACGGTTCTGGAATAGAGATGGGACAGTGATGTTATCATCGACTATGATTATCTAACAGTTCAAGTACAGTTGATATAGTCGAGGCACAGTCAAAATATGGATTTTGTGGGTGGAATCTGTGGCGTCAACCTATAGGGTTTATAGTTTTTCTAATTTCTTCCCTAGCAGAATGTGAGAGATTGCCCTTTGATTTACCAGAAGCGGAAGAGGAATTAGTAGCAGGTTATCAAACCGAATATTCAGGTATCAAATCTGGTTTATTTTACGTTGCTTCTTACCTAAATCTACTAGTTTCTTCATTATTTGTAACAGTTCTTTACTTAGGCGGATGGAATCTTTCTATTCCGTACATATCAATTCCTGAACTTTTCGGAATAAATAAAACTGGTGGAGTCTTTGGAAGCACAATCGGTATCCTTATTACATTAGCAAAAGCTTATCTGTTCCTGTTCGTTCCTATCACAACAAGATGGACTTTACCCAGGATGAGAATGGACCAACTTTTAAATCTTGGATGGAAATTTCTTTTACCTATTGCTCTAGGTAATCTATTATTGACAACTTCTTCCCAACTCCTTTCATTTTAATAGAATATGATATTCTAGATTCATAACCTCTCTGAAGCAAGAAAAAGAAACATCCAATTATTCATGGATATCCACGATATGTTCCCTATGCTGAATGGATTCATGAATTATGGTCAACAAACAGTACGAGCTGCAAGGTACATTGGTCAAAGTTTCATGATTACCTTATCTCACACGAATCGTTTACCTGTAACTATTCAATATCCTTATGAAAAATCGATCACATCAGAACGTTTCCGTGGTCGAATCCACTTTGAATTTGATAAGTGCATTGCTTGTGAAGTATGTGTTCGCGTATGCCCTATAGATCTACCCGTTGTTGATTGGAGATTGGAAACAGATATTAGAAAAAAACGATTGCTTAATTATAGTATTGATTTTGGAATCTGTATATTTTGTGGTAACTGCGTCGAGTATTGCCCGACAAACTGTTTATCAATGACTGAAGAATATGAACTTTCTACTTATGATCGTCACGAATTGAATTATAATCAAATTGCTTTGGGTCGATTACCAATGTCAGTAATTGGAGATTACACAATTCAAACAATTATGAATTCGACTCAAATGAAAATAGCCATGGATAAATCCCTTGATTCAAGAACGATTACCAATTACTAAGATAAAGTTTTAATCTAAAGGAGGGAAGTTTCTTTCATTTTGGTTGGTCAGTAACTACAAATCATAACTATATTTGATTTGTTAGAATACAAGTTTGATTTGGATTTAGAATATATTCATATATCTGCTATCCGCGATGATTTCGAAAAATGAAGAACTATTCTTTCGGATACATAAGCGGGATTGATCCAATAACTGTAACTGTATCTACAATCCACACCACATTAGGATTCAATTTCATTAAGAACGTATCAATACAAAAAAAAAAATAGGGTAACTTCTTTTCCTTTTTTTTTTACTGGCCTGGTCAGTAAGGTAAGGTCATGAAATATTTCTACTTATTTATTTTATCTCATATTTTGCACATAATGGATTTACCTGGACCAATACATGATATTTTTTTAGTATTTCTGGGATCAGGTCTTATATTAGGCGGTCTGGGAGTGGTATTACTTACCAATCCAGTTTATTCTGCCTTTTCATTGGGATTGGTTCTTGTTTGTATATCCTTATTCCATATTCCATCGAACTCCTATTTTGTAGCTGCTGCACAGCTCCTTATTTACGTTGGAGCCATAAATGTCTTAATCGTATTTGCTGTGATGTTCATGAATGGTTCAGAATATTACAATTATTTCCACCTTTGGACCGTCGGAGACGGGGTCACTTCACTGATTTGTACAAGTATTCTTTTTTCTCTAATTAAGACTATCCTAGATACGTCATGGTACGGGATTATTTGGACTACAAGATCAAACCAGATCATAGAGCAGGACCTGATAAGTAACGTTCAACAGATTGGGATTCATTTATCAACAGATTTTTATCTTCCATTTGAACTCATTTCTATAATTCTTTTAGTTGCTTTGGTAGGTGCAATTGCTATGGCTCGTCAGGAATAAATACTTAGGATTAGAAATCCAAAATCAAATAAATGAAAATAAAGAAACAAGAAATAAGGTCTTGTTCTGTGTTATCACATCTATTTTCCTTCAATTCTACTTTCATATTGTTGATATATTGATTGAATTGAAAAGTTTGTTTTTAGTTCGACCCATTCCCAATACCTTCCTTTGTCCCGTACTTCTTATATTCTAGTCAACCGAATCCGTTAAATTCTTTGTTGTTCATATTGAAATGAATCGAGATTTATGAGGAGTTGGTCAATGATACTCGAGCATGTACTTGTTTTGAGTGCCTATTTATTTTCTATCGGTATCTATGGCTTGATCACAAGCCGAAACATGGTTAGAGCACTTATGTGTCTTGAGCTTATACTGAATGCTGTTAATATAAATCTCGTAACATTTTCTGATTTATTTGATAGTCGCCAATTAAAAGGAGACATTTTCTCAATCTTCGTTATAGCGATTGCAGCCGCTGAAGCAGCTATTGGGCCAGCTATTGTTTCGTCCATCTATCGTAACAGAAAATCAACTCGTATCAATCAATCTAATTTGTTGAATAAATAGTCGTAATCATATAAATAAAGACATAAAGACATATAGTTATAGTATAGAATATTCACCAAACCAATTAGAATTAGCAAAATGTGTACGACTCATATCATATAACCATGTTTGTTGAAACGTAAGAAATCAAAGTATCTTGGCCCTTTCTCATGAACAGATCCAGAAATAAATTGATTACAAAAAATTCTGGTAACCCACTGATTCGTCTGGTGTCTACAATATACGATTCATTTACTACTGATTCTACCGGATTGAAAATTTATGACATTCCAAAAATTTATAGATCCAATGTCACATTCAGTAAAAATTTATGATACATGTATAGGGTGTACTCAATGTGTACGAGCCTGCCCCACAGATGTATTGGAAATGATACCTTGGGACGGATGTAAAGCTAAGCAAATTGCTCCTGCTCCAAGAACAGAGGACTGTGTAGGTTGTAAGAGATGTGAATCTGCTTGTCCAACAGATTTCTTGAGTGTACGAGTTTATTTATGGTATGAGACAACTCGCAGCATGGGTCTAGCTTATTGACACGTCCCAGAAAACTCCTCTTGAATCCATTTGATTTCTCTTTACCGACAAAAACCCGTACTCGATAAAAGAGATTATTCCGAGCACGGGTTTTTCTGGTCAAAGTGTATCTTGTCTTTACCACGAGTCATTTTCCTTGGTTAACAATAATTGTTGTTTTGCCGATATCCGCGGGTTCTTCAATTGGATTTCTTCCTTATAGAGGAAATAAGGCGGTTAGATGGTATACTATATGCATATGCATATTGGAACTCCTTCTAACAACCTATGCATTCTGTTATCATTTCCAATTGGACGATCCATTAATCCAATTGGAGGAGGATTATAATTGGATAAATCTTTTTGATTTTAACTGGAGACTGGGGATCGATGGACTTTCGATGGGCCCTGTTTTATTGACGGGATTCATCACTACTTTAGCTACTTTAGCGGCTTGGCCAGTTACTCGGGATTCGCGATTGTTCCATTTTCTGATGTTAGCAATGTACAGTGGTCAAATAGGATCATTTTCGTCTCGAGACCTCTTACTTTTTTTCATGATGTGGGAGTTAGAATTAATTCCTATTTACCTACTTCTATCCTTGTGGGGGGGGAAGAAACGTCTGTACTCAGCTACAAAGTTTATTTTGTACACTGCAGGGGGTTCTATTTTTCTCTTAATGGGAGTTTCGAGTATGGGTTTATATAGTTCCAATGAACCAACATTAAATTTTGAAACATTAACTAATCAATCGTATCCCGTGGCATTAGAAATAATATTTTATATTGGCTTCTTTATTGCTTATGCCGCCAAATCACCGATTATACCCCTACATACATGGTTACCAGATACCCATGGAGAAGCACATTACAGTACATGTATGCTTCTAGCTGGAATCTTATTAAAAATGGGAGCATATGGATTGGTTCGAATCAATATGGAATTATTACCCCACGCCCATTCTATATTTTCTCCCTGGTTGATGATAATAGGAGCTATTCAAATAATCTATGCAGCTTCAACTTCTCCCGGTCAGCGCAATTTAAAAAAGAGAATTGCCTATTCCTCCGTATCTCATATGGGTTTCATAATCATAGGAATTGGTTCCATAACCGATACAGGACTCAATGGGTCTATTTTACAAATAATCTCTCATGGATTTATTGGTGCTGCACTTTTTTTCCTGGCAGGAACGACTTACGATAGAATACGTCTTGTTTATCTTGACGAAATGGGTGGAATAGCCATACTAATGCCAAAAATGTTTATGATGTTCAGTAGCTTCTCGATGGCTTCTCTTGCATTGCCCGGAATGAGTGGTTTTGTTGCAGAATCGGTAGTATTTTTGGGAATAATTACCAGCCCGAAATACTTTTTAATGCCAAAAATACTAATTACTTTTGTAATGGCAATTGGAATGATATTAACTCCTATTTATTCATTATCTATGTCACGCCAGATCTTCTATGGATACAAGCTATTCAATGTTTCAAACTCTTATTTTGTGGATTCTGGACCACGAGAACTATTTATTTTGATCTGTATCCTTTTACCCGTAATAGGTATTGGTATTTATCCCGATTTCGTTCTCTCACTATCAGTTGACAAGGTAGAAGCTATTCTATCTAGTTACTTTCATAGATAGCTTTCATGGATAAGGACAAGGCCGAAAATCCTGCGATTTACCCAAAAATACTTCTCTGCACAATGGAAAAAGAGAAAAGAAGTGTTCTTTTTCCTTATCTCAAGTCAAAAATGAAATTAAGTGAATTGAAATTGTAATCAGATACATATGGATTTTTTGAGAACCATTTGAATTACTACTTGATTCGAATGATTCTCAAAAAATAGCACAAACTTTTCCTTATATATGGGACGATGCTTCTTGGTATTCTTCAGTTCATTTCTTTATCTTTACTTTAAACTTTAATTAGATGTTTCATGTGAATGAACCATAACTATGTAATCCTATTCCTAATAGATTGACTCCGAAATAGCAGATCCAAATTATAAGAAATCCCATAGAAGCCACAATTGCCGAATTCATACCTTGTAAACTTTTATTTGTTCTAGTATGTGAATAAATCGCGGATATAGTCCAAGTAATAAATGCCCAAGTTTCCTTGGGGTCCCAATTCCAATAAGATCCCCATGCCTCATTAGCCCATACTGCTCCCGAAAGAATACCTATAGTTGAAAAGGTAAACCCTAGGCCAATGACACGATAACTCCAATGATCCAATCGCTGAGTCAATTGATACCTGTGATAATTTCTAAATAAAAGAAAAGAAGTGTTTTTCAAAAGACTTCTTTTTTCATTCAAGTATTTGATCTCACCAAACAAAAATGGCCAGATTAATAAATGATTTGTAAAACCAATCATATCTATGTTTTTTCTAAATGTAATCACTAGAAGAGCTATTGATAATAATGATCCACATAAAAGAGCTGCGTAGCTCAATAACATCATACTTACGTGCATCATTAACCAATGGGATTGTAGAGCAGGTACTAATATTGCGGATTGATGTATTTCAGTTGAAAGCCCCGAAGTGGCAAAGCTTTGGGTACAAATAGCACTTGGCGCGGTTATTGTGCTGAAATGATTCTTATGGTTCTTAAAATATGGAACCATAAGAATAAGAGAGAAACTCCACGAAAGGAACATTAATGATTCATATAAATCATTTAAGGGGAAATGCCCTGAATAAATCCAACGAGTAACCAATAATCCTGTTATACAGAAAAACGTAGCTATCATGCCTTTTTCTGACGAGTCACATAGTCCTACGATTTCGTGGACTAATAAAGTCATCAAATGGGTCGTAATGACGATTGCAATGATTGAAAAAGAGATGTGAGTTAATATATGTTCTAAAGTCACAAATATCATAAAAAAAAAATTATTAAAAAAAAAAAGGGGGGGGGGGGGGGTCCTTCCATTATGGAATGGAAATCAGGAATTCAATTTCTTATAGGATCCCCTGTACTACTTTTAGGAGATGCCGCCACTCGGATTCGAACCGAGATGCTCTAGCACTGCTTCCTAAGAGCAGCGTGTCTACCAATTTCACCATGGCGGCTTGCTCGAAATAATAATAGCCCATCCATAGGAAAGCGTCGAGATTGAAGGATTTAATCCAATCCATTTTTAGGAAAAATTCCAATCAATAAAGAGTCGTTCAAATATTCATTTGAACGTTCAATAATCCTTAGTATGGCGCTATAGTGTCAGTATTAAAAATACACTTTTGCGTAGTAGTATATGTTCTCCTGGAACAGTTGGAACTAGATAGTTATGTCTTTAGTTGAGGGATAGAAGTCAGAATTGTCCTTTTTTTTTTTTGATGATTCATTTATCTGATTCCACGGATCCCAAATCCAAATTTGAGTAATGAAGAAAACAAATAGGATTTTTTATGTATCAAATTATGTATCAAAATGGAATCACTAATCCAAGTCCAAGAGGCTTTTGTAAATCTTTGGATAAAATAGCTTGGTATCAATGATTGTGATACTCATTATGTACATAATTCGTCTTAGGATCTGCCCCATTTTTGGTTATTGGGCATATAAAAACTGAATTTCCATTTTGATCAGAACCCTACTCATAATAACAAAATGTTGATTGATCCTCCGGTCCAATCAAAACAGAGGATTCATTTTTGATCACAGAAGATTCACTCATTCGTCGTACATAAATATAGATATAAATGGGATCCAGGAACGTTTATTAATACAAATTAGGTCGAAATAATAGGGAGTATATGTAGTGAGTGATAGAGTTACAAAGTCTTAAAAATATCTGAATTTCTAAAATATAAAAAATAATAATGATAAGGTATCATATAAAGTAAGAATTTTATTGAAAAGTTGAAAGTATAAAGATAAAGAAAGTATCTAGTGGATTTTCCTTCACTCCTCGTAGACAGTGTTCCTTATCGATTTATAATCCAAATACATTCAATCAAATGTCATTCAACTGACCAAGCATGGAAAACAATTTGATCCGATGTGTGAAAGTGGAATTTGAAATTAAAGAATGGGGAGAGGGATTGGTATCAGGAACTACTAAAGAGTCTTTCATTAATGAAAATAGAAAAATAAATGAATTTCAATGATCCATTGATTTTTATTACATATCTGATATCTGTATGGGACAAAAAGAATAAAATGAAAATAAAAAAGGAGTTCTAACATCGTTCATACTTGTTGCAGATATTCCAAAAATATACATAAAAATATACATGATATATAACTATTGGGATACATAATCCAATAAGCTGTTTCCAATTTCCAAAAACAAAAATCGGATTTTTGTTTTTGGCATTGTTATTGTAAAAAGTGAATCGATGGGAAAAACGACAATTCCCATCTCGCGAATCAAAAAAACAAAAAAGAAAAAATAGTACCGTTTTTTGGAACCAGTAGACAGAAGAATTCTTATTCTACATATCATAACAGGTAGTTATATCTGATATTAATAAGTTCAGAATATTAGTTGATGTGATTCATCTTATAAATTAGAAATCATCCAATGATTCTAAGGGTTTATTATTTGTTTGTCGCACGAAAAAAACTTTTTGAATGCCCGGTAGAAACAGATTTAGCTAAAGAAAAAGCTTTTACTGCGGTCCAATATCCCTTTCTCCTCCAAATATTTCTACGAATACGCTTTTTTGACATAGAAGTACGTTTCTTTGGAACCGCCATTCAAAAATAAAGGAGATTACTCATTTTTATAGTTGGATGTGAAAGACATGTATTGTTCAAAATGGACCGTTCTTTCTATTCATTATCCATATCTATACTTATTCCATAGATGAGACTTCTTTCATAACATAAAAAACTATACGCGCGCATTTCATATTTCATATAGTTTCATTTTCATATAGTATGACTAGGAATAAAAAAGAAAAAATGATGTGAGTCTCTAAATATAACTCTCACAGAAAAGAAATAAAATGAATCTTTTTTTTTTTCGCATCTATGCTAGATACAATGTTTGAAGAAAGAATAATCCGTACTCATTCGTATCCCTAATATCGTCATTTTCATCTATGGAATCCACTTTAATATTTTTAAATAAAATAAAATATTAATCGAATCGGTTCCTATTGGTTCCCATTGATAAGACTGAATAAAGGGTTCCAATTCCTATTTGAGTCTATTTATATAGCGCCGTGGTACATTTAAATTATTGAGTTTAATAAATCGAAAAAATGAAGAACCATTATCTAATCTCAAGAAAACAATAATGTAACATTTTTCCATCAATTGATCAAGCTAAAGCATAGGGTGTCACTAATTTCAATTGAAACGGGACTAGTCGCCAATCTGTTAAATGATACATTACTTTATAATTTAATTTTTTTTTTAAGAAAATAAAGGTAATTTTCGTTTTTAGTTCTATGGGAAATGACGAGCATCATAGAATTTCCCATAAGATGAGTCTATTGAAAGCCAATAAATCAGTTCTACTTAGTTAATGACTACGAATAAAATAACTAAAATAACTAGGTCTTATTTGATTGGGTCGAGTTATTGATGGGTCTCATGATCCATATCAGAATCAAGGACTTTTTTTTAGTGTAGTTTTTTCCTTACTATGAAAGATATAAATATCCTTACTTACATAGTGTAGTGGAATAAAATATCATATTCTGTATCTTAAATCTTAATGAGTACCTTAGGTAATAACTAGTTGGTAACCATTAACTAATGACTTGGTCATATCATCTGACCAATTCAAACTTTTTGGTTTGAATTGCAGAAATACGTGGGAAAGCATAATTTATAATATTTATAATTCTAAATTATAAATATTATTTCCTATTTAATATATATTATATTGCATTTTTGTTCTTTCATATCATTATTTTTTTTTTTTTTTTTTGCTCCTTCAAAAAGAGATAATAGCTGGTGAATCGGAAACAATTGACAAGAATAATAAATAAATAAAAAAAAAAAAAAAAATTGATTTTATCATGGAACGTACATATGACTATGCATGGATCATACCTTTCATTCCACTTACAGTTCCTATGTCAATAGGATTGGGACTCCTGCTTGTTCCGACGGTAACAAAAAGCATTCTTCGTATGTGGGCTTTTTTTAGTGTTTCATTGCTAAGTATAGTTATGGTTTTTTCTGCCGATCTGTCTATTCAGCAAATAAATTGCAGTTTCATCTATCAATATCTATGGTCTTGGACTATCAATAGTGATTTTTCCTTAGAGTTGGGCTGCTTGATCGACCCACTTACTTCTATTATGTTAATACTAATCACTACTGTTGGAATCATGGTTCTTATCTATAGTGACAATTATATGTCTCATGATCAGGGATATTTGAGATTTTTTGCTTCTATGAGTTTTTCCAATACTTCCATGTTGGGATTAGTTACTAGTTCTAATTTGATACAAATCTATATTTTTTGGGAACTGGTGGGAATGTGTTCGTATCTATTAATAGGTTTTTGGTTCACCCGACCAATTGCAGCAAATGCTTGTCAAAAAGCATTTGTAACTAATCGTGTAGGAGATTTTGGTTTATTATTAGGAATCTTAGGTCTTTATTGGATAACAGGTAGTTTCGAATTTCGGGATTTGTTCAAAATATTCAATAACTTGATTCATAATAATGGAGTCAATTCTTTATTTGTTACTTTTTGTGCCTCCCTATTATTTCTCGGTGCAGTTGCTAAATCCGCACAATTTCCCCTTCATATATGGTTACCCGATGCTATGGAGGGACCCACTCCTATTTCGGCTCTTATACATGCTGCTACTATGGTAGCGGCGGGCATTTTTCTTGTAGCTCGGCTTCTTCCTCTTTTCACAGTTATACCTTATATAATGAATCTAATTTCTTTGATAGGTGTAATAACGTTACTATTAGGAGCTACTTTCGCTCTTGCTCAAAGAGACATTAAGAGAAGTTTAGCTTATTCTACGATGTCTCAATTGGGTTATATTATGTTAGCTCCAGGTATAGGTTCCTATCGAGCTGCTTCATTCCATTTAATCACTCATGCCTATTCAAAAGCATTATTGTTTTTAGGATCCGGATCCATTATTCATTCAATGGAACCCATTGTTGGATATTCTCCAGACAAAAGCCAGAACATGATTCTTATGGGGGGTTTAACCAAATATCTTCCAATTACAAAAATTACGTTTTTGTTAGGTACACTTTCTCTTTGTGGTATTCCACCCCTTGCTTGTTTTTGGTCCAAAGACGAAATTCTTAATGATAGTTGGTTGTATTCACCTATTTTCGCGATAATAGCTTGTTTCACAACAGGATTAACTGCATTTTATATGTTTCGTATGTATTTACTTACTTTTGAAGAACATTTACGCGTTCATTTTCAAAAATACAGCGGCGCCACAAACAGCTCTTTCTATTCAATATCGATATGGGGGAAAGAGGCATCCCAATTACTTAATTGGGGTTTGCTGTTATCAACAATGAATAACAATGAAAAGGTTTCCTTTTTTTTGAATAAGACATATGAAATTGATGAGAATGTAAGAAACATGATGCGATCCTTTAGTACTAGTACTCATTTTGTTAAAAAAAAAACTCCCATGTATCCCCATGAATCGGACAATACAATGCTACTGCCTCTGCTTGTATTGGTTATATTTACTTTGTTCGTTGGATTCATAGGGGTTCGTTTCGATCAAGGAGTAATGGATTTAGATATATTGTCGAAATGGTTAACTCCATCAATAAATTTTTTACACCAAAATTTGAATGATCCCTGGGATTGGTATGAATTTGCGACAAATGCCATCTTTTCAGTCAGTATAGCCTGTTTCGGAATATGGATAGCGTCTCTTTTATATGGGTCTGTTTATTCATCATTCCAAAATTTGGACTTAATGAATTCATTTGTGAAAATAGATTCTAAGAGAATTTTATTGGAACCAATAATAAATGTGATATACAATTGGTCATATAATCGTGGTTACATAGACGTTTATTATGCAACAGTATTCACTAGGGGTATAAGAGGATTAGCCAAACTAACTCATTCTTTTGATAGACGAGTAATTGATGGAATCACGAATGGGTTTGGCATTGCCAGTTTCTTTGTCGGAGAGGGA